TCTTGAGCAGTTACGTATCTAGGACCCCTGACGCAAATGGATGCGTCACGAGTTCCATACAGATGACTTCTCAATACAATTTCTTTCAAATTCATTAAAATTGCATGTACTGATTCTTCAATACCGACTATCGTAGAATATTCATGTGGTACCTTTTCAGATTTTGCACGTGTAATACATGTTCCTTCTATTTCTCCAAGTAAAGCCCTTCGCATCGCGATACCTATCGTATCTGCTTGGCCTTTCATAAGCGGGGCCAAAATGAAACGGCCATAATAAAGACGCTTACTGTCTGTTCTTGATTCAACACACTTCCACTGTAGTGTCCGAGTGGATACTGCTACTTCCTCTCGAACCATAATAATATTATTCTTTTTTCAGATCATTGAATCATTTATTTCTCTTGAAATCCGTTCAATTCTTATTTCTACACACGTCTTTTTTTAGGAGGTCTACATCCATTATGTGGCATAGGGGTTACGTCACGTACGAAACTTAATAGTATACCACTTCTACGAATAGCTCGTAATGCTGCATCTCTTCCGAGACCAGGACCCTTTATCATGACTTCTGCTCGTTGCATACCCTGATCCACTACTGTACGAATAGCATTTCCTGCTGCGGTTTGAGCAGCAAATGGTGTCCCTCTTCTTGTGCCTCTGAATCCACAAGTACCAGCGGAGGACCAAGAAACCACCTGACCTAGTACATCTGTAACAGTCACAATGGTATTGTTGAAACTCGCTTGAACATGAATAACTCCTTTTGGTATTCTACGCCCACTCTTACGTGAACCAATACGCCCATTCCTACGTGAACCAATTCTTGGTATAGGTTTTGTCATATTTTATCATCTCATAAATATGAGTCAGAGATATACGGATATATCCATTTCATATCAAAACAGACCCTTTATTTGTCCATCGGGTCCTTTAGAAAATCCCTTTTTCTTTTTAGAAAGATTACCCTTGTCTCTGTTTATGTCTCGGATTGAAACAAATTACTATAATTCGTCCCCGCCTACGAATCAGTCGACATTTTTCACAAATTTTACGAACAGAGGCCCTTATTTTCATATTTGTTATTCCTTACCTTAATTCCGAATCTACTCCTTGGAAGAAAATAAGTCTCTTCTCTTGAAATTTTGAACCTCGAATTGTATTCCCACGAAAGGAATGTTTAAAAAGCCACCTACACCTAATCGTTTGAATCTTTGTTGCGAAGTCTATAAATTATACGTCCCCTGGTTGAATCATAACGACTTACTTCGATTTTTACTCTATCTCCTGGTAGTATCCGTATAAAACTTCGTCGGATCCTCCCCGAAACATAACCTAGAATCAGATCTTCATTATCTAAACGAACCCGGAACATACCATTGGGAAGTGATTCAGTAATTAAACCTTCATGAATCAATTTTTGTTCTTTCATTCCAGGTAACCCCCTTGAAGTATCAACTAATGGAGGAGGAGTGATATTAAACAACCCGTCTTTCCTCTCCTTTTTCACAAATAGGAAGTTACGGATCAACTTCGGATATCAGAAGGATCACCATATATAACACAAAACTTCTCCTCCAATTCCTTCTAGTCGAGCTTCTCGATCTGTCATTATACCTCTAGAAGTAGAAAGAATTACAATCCCCATTCCACCTAAAATCCTAGGAATTCGTTGATAGTTGGAATAGATTCGTAGACCGGGTCGGCTGATACGCTTTAAAATATTTCTATATGTTCCTTTCCTATTTCTTCTATGTCGCAGGGTTGAAACCAAGAAATATTTGTTGTTTTCCCGATGTTTCCTAACGTTTTCAATAAAACCTTCTCGTAGAAGTATTTTAACAACGCTTTCGGTCATATTAGTAGATGCTATTCGAACCGTTCCTTTTTTATCCATGTCGGCATTTCTTATAGAAGTTAATATATCGGCAATAGTGTCCCTACCCATGACGAACTATAATTATTGGTGCCTCCTAATTTTGATATAATCAACATGTTCCGTTTTTTTTTATGTGAATTTTTGATTCTTTATTTATGAATTATTAAAAGTATATGCGTGAAACACAATCTACTAATTGATCCATTTCAGATACCCTACTATATCATGGTCTCATCTACTAGTATTTATAATACCTCAGGAGCTAATGAGACTATTTTAGTGAAATTCAACTGTCTCAATTCTCGAGCGATCGCTCCAAAAACCCGAGTTCCTTTTGGATTTCCTTCTTGATCAATGACAACTGCTGCATTGTCATCATATCGTATTATCATACCGTTGTCACGTCTGAGTTCTTTACATGTACGTACAATTACAGCTCTGATCACTTCTGATCTTTCGAGAGGCATATTGGGCACTGCTTCTTTTATTACAGCAACAATAACGTCACCAATATGAGCATATCGGTGATTACTAGCTCCTATGATTCGAATACACATCAATTCTCGAGCCCCGCTGTTGTCCGCTACATTCAAATGGGTCTGAGGTTGAATCATATCATTTTTTTTTTAATCTGTTCTTTCAATGCAAAGGTCGAAGGAAAAAAGAAAGAAATATTGTCTGTCCAGAAATAAAGAAATCCGCGATTGTTTTTTTCATCATAAATACCCCTTTGGTTCCACATCCCTATCCTGAAATAATGAATTGCGTTCGTATAGGCATTTTGCACGCAGCTATTTTAATAGCTGCTCTGGCTACAGTTTCCGATACTCCGCCCATTTCATAAAGTATTCGACCCGGCTTAACAACAGATACCCAATATTCGGGAGATCCCTTTCCCGAACCCATACGGGTTTCCGTAGGTCTTACTGTAACGGGTTTGTCGGGAAATATACGGACCCATATTTTTCCACCACGGCGCGCATATCGTGTCATTGCTCGTCGCCCTGCTTCTATTTGTCTAGATGTGATCCAAGCGGGTTCAAGTGCCTGAAGAGCATATCTACCGAAACAAATATGATTGCCTCGATAAGATATTCCCTTCATTCTTCCTCTATGTTGTTTACGGAATCTGGTTCTTTTGGGGTTATAGTTGATGGTTGTTTCTCAACCTCATCTCTACTACAGAACCGGACATGAGAGTTTCTTCTCATCCAGCTCCTCGCGAATGAAACGATTCAATAATATTACAGATACACATGTATTTATTGAATAATACACTAAATCATGGGATTTATTGATATTGAATCTGTCACGTAGGAATCTGTATATCTTGTATATATAGCTAGACGTATATTTCTATATATAGAAGATAATGCCTTTGCTTTATTTTTATAACGAATCCTTGACCTTTACCGAATCGGCCAAAATTTTGCAATTCAATAAGGGTTTCGCGGGCGAATATTTACTCTTTCAATATTTGTTTCATTCGTAGGGTCAACCCATGGCCTCTCAGAATAAATCAATTGGTTCCTGGTTGGTTCCGCCATCCCACCCAATGAATCATTAGGATTCGTTTTCAATAGAATCTTCTGCAGTCACAGGTTCCGTCGTTCCCATAGCTTCTCCATTAATGGCTAGGCCTGAACTCTGCAATGGAGCTCCTCAATTCAAGTTCGTTCCCAAGTCAATCTCCTCAGTCTCTATTAACTCGAGGCTCTTTATTATTGGTATTTTTCCTATGAATCGTATTCATCTAATTATGGACGAATCAGTATTGATGCTTTATCACACTGCTTTTTATGAGATAATTCATAATAGACCATACATATTGGAATCATATACCATTGATATTCTCCTTCTCTCTTTCTCTCGCCCTTCCATTTACCCACATCCCTCTATTTTCGCTTCACAATCCATAATCAGATTGATTTTTCCTTTATGGAAAAAAGATTTCAGTTGCTACAACTATATGATTGACACATCATATAGTGACTGGTTCCTTGGATCTCGATAATACGAAGCAATGAGCTGGTTCTAAGTTCTATAGTTATTAGTTAGGGGCCAGTCCTTTTTTTTGAATCCCAACTCTAAAGAAAACCCAACGAGTCACACACTAAGCATAGCAATTCTACCAAATGATCAATCCAATTTTTATTCAACCCTATAGAATTAGAATTGCTCATTTTTCATTGAAGGGAAAAAGAATAGTTTGTCGTTTTTTGTTCTATCACTGGATAGAATGGCAAGGAAAGGCCCATTATTGCTCGTCTACAAATATCCAAATTTTGATGCCTAATACCCCATAGATAGTTCGAACTGGATAGGAACAATGATCAATTTTAGCTCGAATGGTTTGTAGGGGAACCCTACCTTCTCTGATCCATTCGACACGTGCAATTTCTTTTCCGTCGATACGTCCTGCAATTTGCACTTGAATTCCTTTTGTATCCGCTTGTTCAGTTAATTCAATAGCTTTTTTCATTGCCTTTCGAAAGGAAACTCTATTCTTTAATTGTAGAGCTATATATTCTGCAAGAATATTAGGTTGTCCATAAGGTTTTGCAACTCTTGTGATAGCAATGTTAAGTCTCCGGTTCACAGAATTAAATCCTTTTTGTACATTGATCTGTAATTCTTCGATTCCTCGTGTTCGACCCTCTATTAACAAATTTGGAAATCCAATATAGATTATGACCTGGATCAGATCGATTTTTTTTTGAATCTCTATATGTGCAATTCCTTCGAAACCCGAGGATATTCTCCTATTTTTTTGTACATAATTCTTGATACAATCTCGTATTTTTTCATCTTCCTGGAGACCTATGGAATAATTTTTTGGTTGCGCGAACCAAAGGGATCTATGCTTTTGGTTTTCCCCACCAAGTCGGAAACCAAGGGGGTTTATTTTTTTGCCCATATTTTTCTTCTCTCTCTTTCTCTTTTTTTTCTCTCTCTGTCTCTTTCTCCAAATATCTCTCTATTATAGGATCTTTCCATTGATCCTTTGTTTCTAAATATATATCCTGATCCGTTTTCTTTTTAGAGCTATCCCTCACTACAATAATTATATGACAGGTGGGTCTTTTTATCGGATAACTACGTCCTCGAGCCCGAGGTTTTAA